TATTTTGTTCGGTCCGATTCAGGTGCCAATTCAGGTACCAAATAGAACCCATCATTGGTTTGATCATTGATAAGGTGAAGTCCCTTCAATGCTAGGCATAATGAGGATAAGGACCTCAAAATAACCTCTTTTCGTCCTATGAACTTTAAGGTGTATGAAGTATCATATTTGACTCTTGGGGCGGATTGATAGAGACTCCATTTAACTTAGGTTGATCTAGGCCGGAGGCAGACCTACGTCAGGGTAACCCTTCTTTGAAACACTTTGGTATTGCTCCCGGATCAGAATTCAAATAATGAATCCGAGCGCATGGAGCCATCTCGTTATCTTCCTGTCAAGAAAAAATATGGTGGACTAGCCGATCTTTTTATCAGTTAATGAAAGAGCCCAATGCAAAAAAAAAACGCATGTTGGGTCTTTGAAACAGTTCGAATCATTTCGATAATAATAAGTTTGATCTGTTTTACCGAGAAGGTCTACGGTTCGAATCCGTATAGCCCTATCCATTTTTGTATTCATTTCCTAATTAGTGCGTGTGACCGGCCGGTTGATTGTTCCATAGAAATGGAATCATTCCCACAGGATCACGGAGATCCCTCGGGGCTTGAAAACAATAATTTATTCCAATGGATCCAATCGGATCGGTATTTTCAAATCTCGGATAAACAAACCCATTCTTCTTCATTAATCTTCGTCTGTGAATGACATACGGCCTTTTTCCTCTTTTATTTGTCCATGATCCAAGATTTAGTGATACACCTTTGCTTTGGTATACCCAAGTCAATTTATGAAGTCAAAATCATAACATGCGCCTGGCTCAAGAAAAACTCCAACCTGACCCAACCAAATCAAATCAAAATTCAATCGAATAGTAAGTCACATTATCTAGAACCTATTCTTGTTCTTGTATTTGTAGAAAAGCCAGAGTTTCAAAAACGAAGATCTTTGGTAAGTTTCATTGTACAATAGGCTTTTCTTCGTATAACCGGCTTAGCAAAGCAAGTAGTCATTTTTCTGTACAATACTTAAACTTATCACTTCTTTTTTTTTATTCCAATCTACCCAATCCAATTTGTTCATCATTCCAATTCTACCAATGCAGACTTTATCTAAAAAGATTAGGGCCCATTTGAACTTGGATGAGTTAGGAATCCCCCGACGTATCGCCTTTTGGCAGAACAACAATCCCAATTCATTGTTTTAGAGACAATGAATTGGTCCTAAATGTATCAACGCACCCTCTTCTATTTCTATGTTCTATGAGTTGGTTTTGGGATGGGAAGATTTTGTCTATCGAATCGTTCGACAACGCATGATTCCATTCGAAGTATCTTCTGTAAATCATTTACGATTCAGCCGACTCTACCATTAAACTATGCCCCATTTTTTAGGTTTGCTTCAAAAGAAACGTTTTTTGTTGTCACGAAACCTAACTCGTTGGTTGGTCCTGCTAGGTGTTATTATTACATTAAATAAATAAGTATTTCGAGTCATTCCAAATCACGATCTTTAGTCCTAGAAATGGGTCTGAAATGATTCTTTCAAGACTTCTAACTCGGGGGTAAAGCCGGGGCCGGGGTAGTACAGGTCCAAAGTTTCCTAATTTGGGTATAGGAACCCATGAGTTTTTATATGTAAGGGTTCCTCACAATTCAATGGATTGAATCAAATCAATTAAGTATAAATCTGGGACAGGGAGAGAGAATCGAATCGGTCGACGCATTCTGTTTTCGTATCCGTATCAAATCAATAGAAACAATAATCCTCTATCCGGATCTTAATGAAAAGAATACACCAACACAGCCACGTAGAATATACCATAAATCCCGAGATGGAAATTCCTAGAAATTCTATTACATCTGACTACTGACTATATTCTAAATCACTAAGAAAAAAAAAAAGAGAGAGAGAGAAAAAATGGGCCAGACCTCCTCTTTGGCTCTATTATATTAATAGAATATTGAAATTCTTTATGTTTAATATTTCATTTAATCTTATTTGAATAATATTGTTTGAATATTATTTCAATTTCAATTCATATTATTTAAAATAGTCTTTAAAAAAAATTCCTTAATTCCTTTTTTTGTTTGATAGAAAACCCGAGGCAAGGTAGGAGAGAGTTTGATTTGTATAATAGCATTATATGCCTACACCATATCTAAATAGAATCGAAGTAAGTGTAAGTGGGATTCCGTTGGATGAATCTTGAGACGATACATGACCCACAACAAGTAAACAAACGAAACTATGTGGTTTGATCAAAATTGTTGTTTCGACTAATGCAGTTATGGATGAATTGAGAATTCCAATTTGAATCAACTAATTCGGTATATTCCACATTAATAGGAGTGCTTCTATGTTTCTGCTTTACGAATATGAGATTTTCTGGGCATTTCTAATAATATCAAGTGTTATTCCTATTTTGGCATTTCTAATTTCCGGAGTTTTGGCCCCGATTAGTGAAGGACCAGAGAAGCTCTCTAGTTATGAATCGGGCATA